TTTTGAAGATATCCGTTTTTAATAAGCAGAGACAATAGAATGAATCAAAAGGGTTCTGTACCATGAACTTTGTACCGCGCGTATCACGTAGATAAATCCCAGAAAGTAAGATAATTAAGAGTGAAGAAATAGAATATGAAGGAAAATTCTAAATTTAACAATAAAAAAAGATCGGATTTCATTTGTACTGTATATGAAATGCATCCTGTCTATTTTTCTCCCTCAACCCCCATGGACTAGATTAGTCCTTTTGATATTTTATTTAAATTTTTAATACTTTCACTTTATTTATATTATATTTTAATTTAATTATTCTAATTTAAATTTATATATATTATTTTATATATTTATATATATTATTTTATATATTTATATATATTATTTTATATATTCTAATTTTTATATATTCTAATTATTATATATAATTATATAAATATAATTTCTTTTTATCATTTAATTACATTTATTTTAATATTTATATTATTTTAATTATGTTATGATTATTTATTATAACTATTCTATTTCTAATAACTAAACTATTTATCTACTTATATAAAACTATTTATCTACTTATATATATAAATAGAATTTCTTTACTTTATATAATTATATAATTTCTTTTATCTACTTATATATTTATATTTTATCTACTTATATATTTATATTTTTTATCTACTTATATATTTATATTTTTTATATATTTTATATTTTTTTTTATTATATATATATATTTTTTTATTATATATATATATTTTATTATATATTTATATATATATATTTTTTATATTTTTTTTTATTATATATATATATTTTTTTATTATATATATATATTTTATTATATATTTATATATATATATATATATTTTTTATATTTTTTTTTTATATTTTATATATTTTATATTTTATATATAAATAATATATATTTATTATATATTATATAAATATTAATTATAAATAGAAAAATTAAATAGAAAAATAGAAATTAATTCTAAATAGAATTCTATTTATATAACTAAATAGAATTATATATTATATAAATAATATTAAATAATATAATAATAATTAATATTAATAAAAAAAAAATAAAGAAATAAATATTTTGAAATGAAACTTTTTGAATGAAAGAGGTCATATAAAAAAAAAAGAAAAGGGAGCATAATCCAATTTTTTACCATAAATCTATTTTTTATTTTACTCGTCTTAAAATGATATGGTCTATAGCTATAGACCTAGATGAATAAGTATATATCATGCTCTAGACTATTAACGTAATGAATATGTATCCCGACCTGTCTCAATGAATTTCTATGAATATTTTTCCGATAATTAATCACGTGTCAGGAACCAGATTTGAACTGGTGACACGAGGATTTTCAGTCCTCTGCTCTACCAACTGAGCTATCCCGACCATTTTGCATGCATTGCCTTATCTTACTAGGGGCTTGTGCTTATGTCCCTTAAAAGGACAAAAAAAGTTTTAAAACCCTTACCTAATCCATGAAATTTTTTTGTCTTAAATAAAAAGGAAGACTTTTTGATATTTATAAGTGTAAGGATAAACTAACAATATAGATTGTGAATAGTGAAACATTCAATACTCGAGAGTCTTTGTACATATATCTTCTTGTACGTGTATTGCACAAAAACTTGTGCTAAACTAAGCTCGGATCTTTTTGTGAAAGAGTAGAGTAAATAGAAAACATAGTGAATTTTGAGTCACCAACGGAAAAGAGGAAAAATACTTAATTAAGAGGTAAAATGGTTTTTTTGGGGATAGAGGGACTTGAACCCTCACGATTTCTAAAGTCGACGGATTTTCCTCTTACTATAAATTTCATTGTTGTCGGTATTGACATGTAGAATAGGACTCTCTCTTTATTCTCGTCCGATTAATCATTTTTTTTTTTCAAAAGATCAATCAGATTTGGAGTGAATGATTTGATCACTGAATATTCGACTCTTACTTCAATTTAGAATGGATTCGCAATAACTCTTTCATTTTTCATAAAATTTTGAATTTATTATATTTAATATAAATTATATAAATAATAATTATGGATTTGGGTCGTGATTAATCGTTTGATATGTCAGTATATATACGTGCGTATTAGGTATATAGGGTTATCTTTTCTGTAATTTAGATAGAAAGAAGAATTCCAGTTACCAACGCAATGCAATCAACCCCATTTGTTAGAACAGCTTCCATTGAGTCTCTGCACCTATCCTTTTTTCTCAAAACAAGGATTTGGCTCAGGATTGCCCATTTTTTATTCCAGGGTTTCTCTGAGTTTGGAAGTTACCACTTAGTAGGTTTCCATACCAAGGCTCAATGCAATCAAGTCCGTAGCGTCTACCAATTTCGCCATATCCCCTTTTGATTTGAGATCGGAATCCTATTGTGATTCCTTCTACTTCTTTTTTTATTTTTCTTTACTTTTTCTTTACTTTAGAAGAAACGATTAATTAGATACTGATTCCTATAGCGTAGCGAAAAAACATTTACTGCTATTTTTTACCTATCCTCTTTTGTTTTCATCTCTATCAGATGACCCATATCTATCCAATCAAAATTGATTCTATCATTGATGTATCCGCAATTCAATATGGATAAGATATATCCCATATATCCATGTCTCTCCCTCCTTCATTTTTCCAGTGGCATTTTGAATACTGGAACGGTCGATATTCATTCTTCTCCTTTTTCGTGCTATTTCCTTGCTTTCCGAATGAGACCAGAGGAATGTCTCATTATGATCTGGATTGTATCTTTATCCTTATCTTTTTTTTCTTAGAACCGATCTGCTGTTATAGTGCATATAACTAATATAAAAATATAATTAATAGAATACGCGGATTTTTCTTGTATTTTTCTTTTCCGTTATATGAGCCCGCTTAGCTCAGAGGTTAGAGCATCGCATTTGTAATGCGATGGTCATCGGTTCGATTCCGATAGCTGGCTTTTTCCCTATTTATTATTTTCTTTTTCCATGATTGATGATCTCCCCTCGAGATCAGGGAATATTGAAAAGACTCTTCTCCTTTTCTCCAAATGTCGAGTTGCTCATCTGTTATATTATGTTATGCCACGGTAACTTCCAACTATGAATAAAAATTTGGAGTAATTAGACCTCTACAGAACAAATCATAAAACGTAGCCTTAACCTTCTAATTATATATTTATTATAAATTTATTATTAATTATAATTAAATATATTATAATAATTAAATAAATTAAATATATTATAATAATTAATAAATAATAAATTAAATAATCAAAATAAAATAATATAAGAAATAAAAATAAAATAATATAATAAATAAAACATATACAATATACAATAAAATCTGTATATTGATACAGTCCATTTCATTCTTGTTTGTAGTACTTCTGTAGATTTTTCTTTGCTTTGTTTATGCGTTAGTTCAGTCTTAATTTAGATTTTTTCTGCAAATTTCCATATTAAAATAAAGGAGTTTTTATGTCTCGTTACCGAGGACCTCGTTTCAAAAAAGTACGCCGTCTGGGGGCTTTACCAGGACTGACTAGTAAAAGACCCAGATCCGGAAGTGATCTTAAAAACCAATTGCGCTCGGGTAAAAGATCACAATATCGTATTCGTCTAGAAGAAAAACAGAAATTGCGTTTTCATTATGGTCTGACAGAGCGACAATTACTTAGATATGTGCATATCGCTGGAAAAGCAAAAGGATCAACAGGTCAGGTTTTACTACAACTACTTGAGATGCGTTTGGATAACATCCTTTTTCGATTGGGCATGGCTTCGACCATTCCTGGAGCCAGGCAATTGGTTAACCATAGACATATTTTAGTTAATGGTCGTATAGTAGATATACCAAGTTATCGTTGCAAACCCCGGGATATTATTGCTACAAAGGATAAGCAAAGATCGAAAGCTCTGATTCAAAATAATATTGCTTTATCCTCTCACGAGGAGGTGCCAAAACATTTGACTATTGACTCATTCCATAATAAAGGAATGGTAAATCAAATAATAGATAGTAAATGGATCGGTTTGAAAATAAATGAGCTCTTAGTCGTAGAATATTATTCTCGTCAGACTTGACCTAACAAAAATAACAAGGAAAGGGTCGGATAATTTTGCTCGCTTTTCGCCGATATCAATATAAATCTAATATATCTAATATAAATCTAAGCTTAAGCTAAGGGCTTTTTTACCCAGATTTTTCCAATTTATGTATCACAACAATCGGCAGTAAAATTCTCATTCCTTTTTCGCGCTTTTCGGTATTTTTTTACATACCACAGTAATTAGGAATAGAAAATCAAATAAGGGTCTTATAGAATAGAATGGAAATAATGGTATAAATTGTTACTTGATACATTGTGTTAAGTAACCTTGGTGAATTAGATGAAGGTACAGAAACGGAAAGAGAGGGATTCGAACCCTCGGTAAACAAAAGCCTACATAGCAGTTCCAATGCTACGCCTTGAACCACTCGGCCATCTCTCCTACATAACATAATCTTATTATTGACCATAAACCGAGTGAATAGCGAGTAATTCATATTATTGCAGTACAGGTATAACCAATCTATTCTAATTCTAATGGAAATGAAAAACTTTTCCTAAAATCGTCAAATAAAATCAAAATATTTAATATTCCTTTTACTTCGTATAGGTAAAAGAATAAAAAACTCTTTTTCTTGTTAAGGGGGGGGGAGATATCCATTAATGCTTGTTAAGACGACGATCTTTCCTTATTTTGATTTTATTTATATTATACCGGATAAGACCAATGACTTAACTTAGAATAAATCAACTGAAGAATCTATATTTTATACTAGGGTTACATTTAGACTATGGTTCTATAGGACTTTTTCAATCCCAGATTTCTCAACGGCAACTCCTCTAATTACTTACCCCATAGATCTATTTATTACAAATGAATAAATTGTTCCATAGATTTTTCTATTTCGACTGTATAGTGTATACACGTTATACAAACAAAAAATGATGGTGACTTTATTTTATTATAGAATAATTATTCTATTCTTTTTTTCCTCTTTGAATCATGATCAAATCAAAACTTCTCGAGTTCTCAGAATCTGTAGGTAGTGTAGGAACATAAAGTCCCTGATTCTTAAACTTAGTTAAATGAAATTAGTAATAGTTCCGTTCATTGGGATACTACAAAATTTGGATGAAATACAATCATATTCAAATATTTCCTATCTCTCCCTACCAAAAGGACACAATTTGAGTGGAAAGTCTATATTTTTTAGAATTAGTCTCTTTTTATGTTATTTTGTACTGTACAATTCCTTTGTTTGTGAGATCATTTTCCCCGAGGGGAAATGAGAAGAATTATAGAATGGGTTGCTAATTATGCCTAGATCTCGGATAAATGGAAATTTTATTGATAAGACCTCTTCAATTGTAGCCAATATCTTATTACGAATAATTCCGACAACTTCAGGAGAAAAAGAGGCATTTACCTATTACAGAGATGGTGCGATTTGATTCTTTTTTTTTCTTTTTTTAGCTATCAGTCTTACGAGAAAGAGACATGTTTCAGGTTGAGGATAGAAAGAAAAATTTATATGGAAATAAACCTACGCTTGGTGAAGGTGAAGTTTGGAGATAGAACAATGCCTTCTGTCGTGTATCCTCGATTGATACGGCCTCAGATGCTTCAATCGTCAATTTGAGTATTGAGCGAAAGGTTACACCTATAGGTTCTATCTATATTGCAGGTTAATCCTAGTCTACTTTACTAGTACTAATAGGTGGCATAGGGGAAGAAGCACTACGCCTAGGAATCAACAACGCGAAAACTTTGTTATAAATTACCCCTTTTACTTATTTGTATCGGGACTAAGAAGAATGGTTGGGACAACAAACATCCATCTCGTTTGTATTTTGGATATCCGTATAACCATCGAAGATTGTTGAAGTGACTAATTCCTGGAAATAGGGGCGCTAGGGACAAATAAATTGTTGGAGTTACCATTTCTATCTAACACTTATATGATTGGTGTTAAGAAAAAAAAACCTCTTGCAGGAAGGATGGCTAGAGATTTCTTGTAAAAATACCAGCCCCTCTCAGTTCATAAAAGGATATTTTTTTTTGATCCCACGGATTATTCCTTTTAATACTATGCACAGAAAGGAGGAGCCGTATGAGATGAAAGAAAATCTCACGTACGGTTCTGGAACGGGGATTCTTTGAATAGAATGACGACCGTAACGGATGTCAGCTCAATCTGAAGGAAATTATGCGGAAGCTTTACAAAATTATTATGAAGCTACGCGATCAGAAATTGATCCCTATGATCGAAGTTATATACTCTATAACATAGGCCTTATACACACAAGTAATGGAGAGCATACGAAGGCTTTGGAATATTATTTTCGGGCACTAGAGCGGAATCCATTCTTACCACAAGCTTTTAATAATATGGCCGTGATCTGTCATTACGTGCGACTATCTCCACTATAGAAAGAAGGAAAAAAGGATTAAATTGGCTAGTACTAGTAAATTAAATATAAATACTAGAAGAAAAATAACTAGAAAAAAATAGGCTTTCTACATATGCATCGTCAAAAGCAACGATTTTTATAAGCTGTAGCAAAGAAAGAGATTTCACGGGAACAAAATACCAAATATGAAGAAATGCGTGTGGCCTATATACTTTTTCTATGGATAAAGGATCGAATTGATAGAAGAAGCACCGTAAAGATCAATTTGCGAGGTTCTCAGTTAATACAATAAGAACTGCTTATTTATCTTATGATATAAGATCAAAATTAGGAATCAACTTATGTAATAGAGTCGATCCACTAAGATATTGAGCAGCGGTGTAGCATCAGATCCCAAAGATAGTAAGTCTTTTTTCTTATATCTTATAGAAGAAAGTCTTTTAAAAAAATTCTATATGAATTTCATATATGAAAGCGAGATAGTTACCTTTCAGAAAATGCTAACGATATAAATAAGGAAATACCATACCTACGTTTCATTCTTCTGAAGGTGGGAGAAAAGATAAAACTGATTTATTGATTAAAATTAGAGTTTAAAACTTATGTAATTAACTTCTTCTGCTAACCACCCCCCAAAATGGGATAAATTTCTCAGAAATTGAATTCAGTTAGATAGGGTAGATTAAGACGGGACGTCTAAAGAACTGATTGCTGAGCCGTATGAGGTAGGAAACTCTCAAGTACGGTTCTAAGGAAAGGAATTAACTTACCTATTCCGACCGGGGAGAACAGGCCATTCGACAGGGGGATTCTGAAATTGCGGAGGCTTGGTCCGATCAAGCTGCTGAGTATTGGAAACAAGCTATAGCGCTTACTCCGGGTAATTATATTGAAGCACATAATTGGTTGAAGATAACGAGGCGGTTCGAATAAGACCACCTCTCCTTTTTAATTCATGAAAATGGGTTAGTTAGATCCATCAAATTAATTAAATAAAATGGATCGTTTCCCTGAGAAGATCCAATCAAGGAATTTCA